TCCGGGGGGGCACGTATGCAAGAAGGAAGTTTGAGCTTGATGCAAATGGCTAAAATATCGTCTGCTTTATATGATTATCAATCAAATAAAAAGTTATTTTATGTATCAATCCTTACATCTCCTACTACTGGTGGGGTGACAGCTAGTTTTGGTATGTTGGGGGATATCATTATTGCCGAACCCAATGCCTACATTGCATTTGCGGGTAAAAGAGTAATTGAACAAACATTAAATAAAACAGTACCGGAAGGTTCACAAGCGGCTGAATATTTATTCCAGAAGGGCTTATTTGACCTAATCGTACCACGTAATCCTTTAAAAAGCGTTCTTAGTGAACTATTGAAGCTTCACGCTTTCTTTCCTTTGGATCAAAATTCAATCAAGTAGAACACTAAGTTCAATTATTTTATTTGTAGCAAACGAGTAGTTAGTTTAGCGGAATCAAAGTAAATAAGAATGAAGTTTTCTTTGCTTTGGTCACATAAGATCTAATTGTAGGAAAGAAGCAAAAGTTGCGGATAACTCTTTTTTTTTTACCTATATTCCCATTCCCGATTACTAATCAAGAAGCCTCAACAAGATAAAAGAGTGAATTCTACCTTTCATGAAATTAGACAAATAAAACGAATTTCTTCTTCTCGTCTTACATATCTAATTCAAATATAGAAAATATAGATTATTCTATATAGATATAGAATTTTGTATTTTCCCCTATCTCCCGCAAATCCCATTTTGGGTAAAAATCCCTGTTGCGCGGATTCTAACCAATCTTTCGATAATCCGTAAGAAACTCTTTCTTTATTAAATTAAAAGACAAAGAAATGAAGAAAAATAATAAAATAGATTATCATACATATCTTTCATGTAGAAAGATGAATAAAATAAGTCCATTTATTCAGTTCGACATTCCTTGTACTTATTCTATATACTCACTTAGATATATAGATACTTAGATCTATACTAAGAATTTATTATTTAATTAATAAAAATTAATTATCTACGAATTAATAATAATTACAATTCTTAATTATAATTATTATAAGATATCTTTATTTAAAAATAATAACAGGTACAAATAGTAAATCGAGGTACCCTTTCTATGACAACATTCAACTTTCCCTCTATTTTTGTGCCTTTAGTAGGCCTAGTATTTCCGGCAATTGCAATGGCTTCTTTATTTCTTTATGTTCAAAAAAACAAGATTGTTTAGATCCGGTGGGAATCAATCTCATCCCATCCAGTTTTTTTTTTTTCAAAACTTAGACTTGTATCATAACACAGATATCTATTTAGTGGAATATGGTATACCATATTCCACTAACATGGTATACCATGTGATTTCTGCCGAACATAAAGGAAAAGCTCTTATGCCTGCTGCAGAAAGATGATATATGTGGGTAAATAGCTTCTACCTATTTTCAAATCGATCAGGATCGCTGGATGGATGAAATAGAAAGTAAAAGTAGGTGGATCTATATGGATAGTGGGATCATATGAAGGGTATGTTATTATTTTAGATCTAACCAATTTGATGAATTATTCCTAAAGGTTCACATCAAACTAGTGCTAGTTGATGAGAGTTACTTCGGAAACAAAAAAAAGTCAAATTCATTTGGGGTATTCTCTCAATTCCAATAAAATGAAATCGGATCAAGTATGAGTTGGCGATCAGAACATATATGGATAGAACTTATAAGGGGGTCTCGAAAAATAAGTAATTTCTGCTGGGCCTTTATCCTTTTTTTAGGTTCATTAGGATTCTTATTGGTTGGAATTTCCAGTTATCTTGGTAGAAATTTGATATCTTTTTTTCCGTCTCAGCAAATCGTTTTTTTTCCACAAGGGATCGTGATGTCTTTCTACGGGATCGCGGGTCTCTTTATTAGCTCCTATTTGTGGTGCGCAATTTCCTGGAATGTAGGTAGTGGTTATGATCGATTCGATAGAAAGGAAGGACTAGTGTGTATTTTTCGTTGGGGATTTCCTGGAAAAAATCGTCGTATATTCCTCCGATTCCTTATAAAAGATATTCAGTCCGTTAGAATAGAAGTTAAAGAGGGTATTTCTGCTCGTCGTGTCCTTTATATGGACATAAGAGGCCGGGGGGCCATTCCCTTGACTCGTACTGATGAGAATTTGACTCCACGAGAAATTGAACAAAAAGCTGCTGAATTGGCCTATTTCTTGCGTGTACCAATTGAAGTATTTTGAGAAATGGGCTGAAAATAATAGCAGGATGGAAAAAATGCAAGAATCCTCTTTTTTCTATAACATAACTTAAATGAAGTTTCCTCAGAATGTTTATTCGGGTCAAAGCAGACGTATATGGAACAACCATGAAAACCCTTTTTGTGTTGTGGTCTTTTATGCGTATGCAAATCCACGCAATTCAATAACAAAACAAGTAACAAATCGAAATAATAGATTATAGATTCATCTCATATATCAAACTATTTTGAAATAAAGAAATTGATCCTTTTTTTTTTAAGTTTAAGTTCAA